AGTGAATTTCATTTGTATGAAATCAAATTAGGTTCAAATATTGATTTTTTCTGTCAAAGCTTAAAAAAAAAATTGAAGTATAAAGTCATATCCCTTTTTGAATAGGTTTACTTTTATGTTATTTCGTACTGTACATTTCCTTTGTTTGTGAGATCATTTTCTCACGAGAGGTAATGAAAAGAGTTATAGAATGGATTTTTTTACCTATGCCTAGATCGCGGATAAATGGAAATTTTATTGATAAGACCTTTTCAATCGTAGCCAATATTTTATTACGAATAATTCCGACAACTTCAGGAGAAAAAGAGGCATTTACTTATTACAGAGATGGTGCGATTTGATTATTTTGACTTTACCGCTCTCGGCCTTAGGAAAAAGACACATGATTCGGAATAAAAAAAAAAACTATTGAAATAAAAAGAAATCGACGCTGGTTGAAGGTGAAGTTTATAACATAAAGCAATTCCTTCTGTCGTGTATCCCCGATTAATGCAACCTCAGATGCTTGAATTGTTGATTCTAGTATTAAGCGAAAGGTTAGACCTATAGATCATCGATCTGTATTGCGGTTCAATCCTACTACACTAGTATCAATAGGCGGCATAGAGGAAGGAGCACTACGCGTAGGAATCAACAAAACAAAAACTTTGTTATAAGTTATAAAGCGCTCCTTTTCCTTAGCGGGATCGGGAAAAAAAGAAATGGTTGGGACAACAAACATCCATCTCGTTCGTACTTTGGATACCCATATAACCATCGAAGACTGTTGAAGTGACTAATTCCTGGAAATTTAAAGGCGTCGAGAACAAAGAAATTGTTGGAGTTTACATTTTTATCTAGTACCAGCACGCTTGATGTTAAGAAAAGGTCTTTTGCAAGAAGGTTGGCTAGAGATTTCTTGTAAAAACATTAGCCCCGCTGAGTTCATAATGACAATATTTCGACCTTTAATTCCACGGATTCTGGATTATTTTCATTATGCACATAAAATAAAGGAGGAGCCGTATGAGGTGAAAATCTCACGTACGGTTTTGGAACGGAGAATCTTTTGAACTGAATGACGACCGTAACGAATGTCGGCTCAATCCGAAGGTAATTATGCGGAAGCGTTACAGAATTATTATGAAGCTATGCGACTAGAAATTGATCCCTATGATCGAAGCTATATACTCTATAACATAGGCCTTATCCACACAAGTAACGGAGAACATACGAAAGCTTTAGAATACTATTTTCGGGCACTAGAACGAAACCCGTTCTTACCACAAGCTTTTAATAATATGGCTGTGATCTGTCATTACGTGCGACTATCTCCACTATAGAAAGAAATAAAAGGAAAGGGCAAATACGACAATAAAGACTAAAAAAAGCAGGATTTCTACATATTGCATCGTCCAAAAAACGATTTTTATCAGCTGTAGCAAAGAAAGAAACTTCGAAATAGGAAGAAATAGATATATGCCTAATTTATTCTATGGATAAAAAATCTAATTGATAGCGGAAGCACCGTAAAGATCAATTTACAAGGTTTGGGCGATACAAAAAGAACTGCTTATTTATCTCATTTTATGAGATAAAAATTAGGAATCAACTTATGTAATAGAGCCGATCCCCTAAGGTATTGAGCAGCGGTGTAGCATCAGATCCCAAGGAGAGTAAGTCTTTGTTTTATGAGGAAGAAGTCTTTTTCAAGGATTCTATATAAATAGAAATTTCTATATAATATGAAAGCGAGATAGTTACCTTTCAGAAAATTCTAATGAGGGTTTCAAAATGCCTATACTTTTTTTCTGAAGGTAGGAGAAAAGATAAAACTGATTATTAATTGAATCAAAAGTCAAGTTTGAAACTCATGTAATTAACCTCTTTTGGTTTTGTTGGTTAACGTTAACCTGAGAAAAATCAAATAGATCTATGAGAAATCCCATTCAGTTAGATATAGATATCAGTTAGATATAGATATATAGTAGGGCTCGGGTAGACGCCAAAAGAATTGACTGCCGAGCCGTATGAGTTAGAAAACTCTCAAGTACGGTTCCAAGGGAAGGAATTGACCGCCTATTCCGACCGTGGAGAACAGGCCATTCGACAGGGGGATTCTGAAATTGCGGAGGCTTGGTTTGATCAAGCCGCTGAATATTGGAAACGGGCTATAGCGCTTACTCCTGGGAATTATATTGAAGCGCAGAATTGGTTAAAGATCACGAAGCGGTTCGAATAAGAACTCTCTTTTTTTATTCTCATCAATTAGATTATCGCTTTGTTTATTTTAATTTTTATGAAATTTTATTTATATAAATAATTTATTTATATAAATAAATAGAAATTATATAATATATATTAATATCAATTCAAATTTTTGAATTTGTTTGAATATTAATTCTTTGTATTCTTTGCTTTTGTTGGCCCCGTCGGTCAAATAAAATGGATCGTTTCTATGGGAAGAACCAATCAAAGAATTTTTCATTATATCTTTTTCTAAAATCGTTCTATTTCATTG